GAAAGGGCAAACGTGTAGTAATTTTTACTGCTAACAGGGAGAATAGTGATTCTAATATTACGGATACTAATATGCCCGATGAAATCGACGAAGTGGCTTTGATACGTTATTCACAACAATCAGACTTTCGGCGGGATATAATCAAAGGTTCTATGCGAGCTCAAAGACGTAAAATAGTTATTTCAGAATTGTTTCAAGCAAATGTGCATTCCCTCCTTTTTTTTGAAAGACTACAAAAATTCCCTCTTTTTTCTTTTGATATTTCCGGATTGATTAAACTTTTTTTTCGAAATTGGGTGGGTAAGGGAGAAGCATTCAAAACGGTAGAGTATACAAAAGAACAAACAAAAAGAGAAGAAAAAAAAGAAAAGAACAAAAGAAAGGAAAAAGTTCGAATAGAGATAGCCGAGGCCTGGGATAGCATTCCACTTGCGCAAGTAATAAGAGGTTGTATGTTACTAACTCAATCTATTTTTAGAAAAAGTATTCTATTACCTTTATTAATAATTACAAAAAATATTGGCCGTATACTCCTATTCGAACTTCCTGAATGGGCTGAGGATTTCCAGGAATGGAATAGAGAGGTACATCTTAAATGTACCTATAATGGGGTTCCATTATCCGAAACAGAATTTCCAAAAAATTGGTTGACAGATGGTATTCAGATAAAAATATTGTTTCCGTTCTGTCTGAAACCTTGGCGCAAATCCAAACTACGATCCTCTCAGAAAGATCTAATGAAAAAGAAAAAAGATGATTTTTGTTTTTTAACAATTTGGGGAATGGAAGCAGAACTTCCTTTTGGTCCGCCCCGAAAACGTCCTTCTTTTTTTAAACCCATTTTTAAGGAATTCAAAAAACAAATTGCAAAATTAAAAAAGAAGTATTTTCGAGTTCTAACAGTTTTCAAAGAAAAAACCAAATTACTTCGAAAGGTTTCAAAAGAAATCAAAAAATGGGTTATCGGAGGTATTTTTTTTATAAAAAAAATAATAAAAGAACTTTCAAAAGTAAATCCAATTCTATTGTTTAGATTAAGAGAAGTATATAAATCGAACGAACTTAAAGAAGAAAAAGATTCCATGATAAGCAATGAGATAATTCACGAATCATTTAGTCAAATTGCATCTCCGAGTTGGACAAATTCTCCATTGACAGAAAAAAAAACGAAAGATGTCACTGATAGAACAAGTACAATCCGAAATCAACTAGAAAAAATCTCAAAAGAGAAAAAAAAAGTAACTCCAAGAATAAAAAATCTTAGTCCTAACAAAACAAATTATAATGCTAAAAGATTTGAAAAATGGCAAATATTAAAAAGAAGAAATGCTCGATTAATCTGTAAATTACCCTCCCTTTTAAAAATTTTCATTGAAAAAATCTATACAGATATATTTGTATCTATCATTAATATTCCCAGAATAAATACAGAATTTTTTCTTAAATTAACAAAAAAATTTATTGATAAATTGATTTACAATAATGAAAGAAAACAAGCAACAATTAATACAAAAAAGAAAACTCCAATTTCGTTTATTTCGGCTATAAAAAAGCCACTTGATAAGATTAGAAATATTAAAGAAAATTCACGTATTTTTTATGATTTATCCTACATGTCACAAGCATATGTATTTTACAAATTATCACAAATAAAAATTAGTAACTCGGTAAGATCTGTTGTTCAATATCAAAATCAAAGAATACCCCCTTTTCTTAAGTCTAAAATAAAGGATTCTTTTGAAAGACAAGGAATGGATCATTCGAAATTAGCAAATAAGAAACTTCCGCGCTATGAAACGAATAAATGGAAAAACTGGTTAAAAGGGCATTTTCAATACCATTTATCTCAGATCAGATGGTCTAAATTAATACCAGAAAAATGGCGAAATAGAGTTCGCCAGCGTTGTATAGCCAAAAAGGCAAATTTTAGCAAGCAGCATTCATATGAAAAAGACCTGTTAGTTGGTTCCAAAAAAAAATCTGAAGTATATTTATTATCTACTGAAAAAGATAATTTTCGAAAATACTATAGATATAATCTTTTATCATATAAATTTATTAATTATGAAAATAAACCGGAATGCTTTTTTTATAGACCTCCCTTTCAAGGAAATAAGAAGCAAGAAATTTCTTATACTTATAACAGGTCTAAAACAAACCTTTTTGATATACGGAGGAACATCCCTATTCCAAATGATCTAGGGCAGGTTGATATTCCATATATGGAAAAACCAGCTGATAGAAAATATTTTGCTTGGAAAATTTTCAATTTTTATCTTAGACAAAAAGTCGATATTGAGGCCTGGATCCTAATTGATACCAATAGGTATCAAAATGCGCACATTCGTACTAACAACTCTCAAATAATTTCTAAAAAAAATATTTTATATCTTATGATTCCAGAAACCAATTCACAAAATTCCCACAAAGGGTTTTTTGATTGGATGGGAATGAATGAAAAAAGGCTAAAGCGTCCTATATCGAATCTGGAGTTTTGGCTCTTCCCAGAATTTGTGTTACTTTATAAGGCATATAAAATGAAACCTTGGTTTATACCAAGCAAATTACTTCTTTTAAATTTAAATAGTAGTAAAAATATAAATATTAATGAAAAGAAAAAGATAAATTTGTTGATAGCATCGAATAAAAAGCATCGAAATGAAGAAGAACCCATAAGCCAAGGAGATCGCGGATCTGTTTTCTCACAACAAAAAGATATTGAAGAAAATTATGCAAGCTCGGACATGAAAAAGGGGAAAAAGAAAAAACAATACAAAAGCAATACAGAAGCAGAACTAGATTTCTTCCTGAAACATTATTTGCTTTTTCAATTGAGATGGGACGCAACTTTGAATCAAAGAATGATCAATAATATCAAGATCTATTGTCTCCTGCTTAGACTGATAGATCCAAGAAAAATTACTATATCCTCCATTCAAAAGAGAGAAATGAGTTTGGATATAATGTTGATTCAAAAGAATTTGACTCTCTCAGAGTTGATGAAGAAAGGAGTATTGATTGTACAACCACTTCGTCTGTCTGGCAAAAAAGACGGACAATTTATTATGTACCAAACCATAGGTATTTCGTTGCTTCATAAGAGTAAGCATCAAATTAATCAAAAATATCAAGAGCAAAGATATGTTTCTAAGAAAAATTTTGATGAAACTATTTTACCACATCAAAGAATAACCGCAAATAGAGACAAAAAGCATTTTTATTTACTTGTTCCGGAAAATATTTTATCGTTTAAACGTCGTAGAAAAGTGAGAATTCTAATTTGTTTCAATTCAAAGAATATAAATTCTATAGATAGAAATCTAGTATTTTGGAATGAAAAGAACGTAACAAACAGCATCCAAGTTTCACATGACAATATTAATAGAGAGAAAAATAAATTAATGAACTTAAAGCTCTTTCTTTGGCCTAATTATCGATTAGAAGATTTAGCTTGTATGAATCGTTATTGGTTTGATACCAATAATGGCAGTCGTTTCAGTATGTTAAGGATACATCTGTATCCGCGATTGAAATTCTGTGAATAATACACTTTTTCTATATATCCTAGATCCTATTTCTATATACCCTAGAATATAAAATATAATTTATATAATTTCTAGGGTATATGAAAGTAAACAAATAGACAGATCATGCGCTTTTCTTATCTCACATCTCATTCGAGTATCCAATATGAAATGACTTTGAATAATATCTCAATTAGATCTCGAAATGAATTAACAGAAACTTCTGAATTTTAGGTCTAAATTTTTCGATGCGAAAATGTACCAATCGTTTTCTATTCCTATCTAAATAGAATTTCAAATTTGATTGATTGGTCTGAATTCAGAAAATTAGGAGTTATTTGCATTAAATTATTGTATATACCACATAAAAACTAATAGCATTATTATTACTGATCGGTAAAATCCATATCTGTACAAGGAAAAAGGAGCATTTTTTTATGGTAAAAAATTCAGTAATTTCGATTATTTTTCAAAAAGAAAACGAAGAAAATAAAGGGTCTGTTGAATTTCAAGTATTCAGTTTCACCACGAAGATAAGGAGACTTACTTCACATTTGGAATTGCACAAAAAAGACTTTTCATCTCAGAGAGGTTTGCGCAAAATTTTGGGAAAACGTCAACGACTACTAGCCTATTTGTCAAAAAGAAGTAGAGGACGCTATAAAGAATTAATTGATGAGTTGGATATTCGAGAAATAAAAACGCGTTAATTTGAAGCACGATACCATTTGATGAGCTTAGTCATTTAAATTTGAATGAACTTCTTTTTACTTTCAGAAATGCATGGAAGACTGACTCGGGAAAAACTTATGATTACACCAATTACAAGAAACGACCTTATGATAGTGAATATGGGGCCTCACCACCCATCAATGCATGGTGTTCTTCGACTGATCGTTACTCTCGATGGTGAAGATGTTATTGACTGTGAACCTATATTAGGTTATTTACATAGAGGAATGGAGAAAATTGCGGAAAATCGAACAATTATACAATATTTGCCTTATGTAACACGTTGGGATTATTTAGCTACCATGTTTACAGAAGCAATAACTGTAAATGGACCTGAACAGCTAGGCAATATTCAAGTACCTAAAAGGGCTAGCTATATTAGAGCTATTATGCTGGAGTTGAGTCGTATCGCTTCCCATTTGTTATGGCTTGGCCCTTTTATGGCAGATATTGGGGCACAGACCCCCTTTTTCTATATTTTTCGAGAACGAGAATTGATATATGACCTATTCGAGGCTGCTACCGGTATGCGCATGATGCATAATTATTTTCGTATCGGAGGGGTCGCTGCTGATCTACCTTATGGATGGGTAGATAAATGTTTGGATTTTTGCGATTATTTTTTAACTGGGGTTGCTGAATATCAAAAGCTTATTACCCGAAATCCTATTTTTTTAGAACGAGTGGAAGGCGTAGGTATTATTGGCGGAGAAGAAGCACTAAATTGGGGTTTATCGGGGCCAATGCTACGAGCTTCCGGAATACAATGGGATCTTCGTAAAGTTGATCGTTATGAGTGTTATGACGAATTTGATTGGGAGATTCAATGGCAAAAAGAAGGGGATTCATTAGCTCGTTATTTAGTACGAATTGGTGAAATGACAGAATCCATAAAAATAATCCAACAAGCCTTGGAAGGAATTCCAGGGGGGCCGTATGAGAATTTAGAAAGCCGGCGCTTTGCTAGAATAAAAGACCCTGAATGGAATGATTTTGAATATCGATTTATTAGTAAAAAGCCTTCTCCCACTTTTGAATTGTCCAAGCAAGAACTTTATGTAAGAGTCGAAGCGCCAAAAGGAGAATTGGGAATTTTTCTGATCGGAGATCAGAGTGTTTTTCCTTGGCGATGGAAAATCCGACCGCCGGGGTTTATCAACTTGCAAATTCTTCCGCAGTTAGTTAAAAGAATGAAATTGGCTGATATTATGACGATACTAGGTAGTATAGATATCATTATGGGAGAAGTTGATCGTTGAAATGATAATTGATATAATAGAAATAGAAGCTATCCATTCTTTTTCCAGATTGGAATCCTTAAAAGAATTTTATGGAATCATAGGGATGCTTGTCCCTATTTTCATTCTTGTATTAGGAATCACACTGGGTGTTCTAGTAATTGTTTGGTTAGAAAGAGAAATAGCCGCAGGGATACAGCAACGTATTGGACCCGAATACGCGGGGCCTTTGGGAATTCTTCAAGCTTTAGCCGATGGTACAAAACTACTTTTCAAAGAAAATATTCTTCCATCTAGAGGAGATACTCGTTTATTCAGTATTGGTCCATCCATAGCAGTCATATCCATTTTACTAAGTTATTCAATAATTCCCTTTAGTTGTCGCTTTATTCTAGCTGATCTTAGTATTGGTGTTTTTTTATGGATCGCCATTTCAAGTCTTGCTCCCGTTGGATTGCTTATGTCAGGATATGGATCAAATAATAAATATTCCTTTTTAGGTGGATTAAGGGCTGCTGCTCAATCAATTAGTTATGAAATACCATTAACTCTATGTGTATTATCAATATCTCTACGTGTGATTCGGTGAGACATAAAAATTCCCCCATTTCTTTTCTTTCTAACAAGAAAGTCAAATGATTTGAATATCGATTTTTTTATTCATCATTGAGTTGATGAATTAAACCAGATAGTTCTATGAGTGAAATAAAACGGCTTACAAATTTGCTGTTAAAAGAATGAAATCTCATTTCCTACGTACAAGAATAAGAATTAAGTGAAAGTAAACATAAGCAGTCAAGGCTATTTACCCCAAGATTGGCTGATTAGTCATCATGACTTGAAGCGGGTTTAAAAGATCAATTGTATGGGTTTTTTCTATACTATTACCATAGCATAGATGTATTATCCTAATGAAAGATTAAAAAAACGAGTGGATGGTTAGGAAGACCAAGATACACAAAGGATTAGTAATGGAGATTCTGAAAATTATCCAATAGGATATTTTTGTTATAGAAAAATAATTCGAATTGGGGCTTTAAGTTGGTAGAAATTCTTAAGAAGTACTCCCCACGATTTCGACCCAGAGTATGTTCCTGTCCACCGATTAAGTAAATAACTATCAAAACGAAGAAATCTTTTACTTTTGATAATGCGAATAATACCTCTTTTCTGAGAAAGGAGAATAGGAACGAAATCCAATTCTTGTTATGCAATGCCTAAATTCTTTTTCGTAATCGAAAACGAGAAGTTGAAATATCTATGGGATATTCCTCTAAAAAGTATTTTTTCTCATTCAAGGATAAGTTTTTAATCAAAAAAGAAAAATGCAAATTCTTAAAATATGAGATCAATTCAGAAGCACTTTTTTATTATAATTATAAATATAGCAGACAGAATTCCATTAGTCTAATTCTAGGCCTTAGGATAAGAGTTTTATTCTCTATCGATCCTACCATCAAGATAAATTTGAAAGGTTCTTAGATTGATTTGTGACCTATGAGGAGCCGTATGAGGTGAAAATCTCATGTACGGTTCTGTAATAGCGATGAAAGCAGTGATGTTATTGTCGACTATGATTATCTAACAGTTTAAGTACAGTTGATATAGTTGAAACACAATCCAAATATGGTTTTTGGGGATGGAATTTGTGGCGTCAACCTATAGGGTTTATCATTTTTCTAATTTCTTCTCTAGCCGAGTGTGAGAGATTACCTTTTGATTTACCAGAAGCAGAAGAAGAATTAGTAGCTGGTTATCAAACCGAATATTCAGGTATAAAATTTGGCTTATTTTATGTTGCTTCGTATCTAAATCTACTAATTTCTTCATTATTTGTAACAGTTCTTTACTTGGGGGGGTGGAATCTTTCTATTCCAAACCTATTTGGTCCTGAGTTATTTGACATAAATCAAAGAGGGAAGGTTTTTGGAACAATAATCGGTATCTTTATTACACTGGCTAAAACTTATTTGTTCTTATTCATTTCTATTGCAACAAGATGGACTTTACCAAGACTGAGAATGGACCAACTATTAAATCTTGGATGGAAATTTCTTTTACCTATTTCTTTGGGTAATCTATTATTAACGACTTCGTTCCAACTTCTTTCACTGTAAAGGAATAGAATATTCTATTCTTCATAACTTGTCTCAAACAAGAGAAAGAAACGAGTAAATTGATTTATAGATATTCCGACATGTTCCCTATGCTAACTCGGTTCTTGAACTCTGGTCAACAAACAATACGAGCTGCCAGGTACATTGGTCAAGGTTTCGTGATTACCTTGTCCCATGCAAATCGTTTACCTGTAACTATTCAATACCCCTACGAAAAATTGATTACATCAGAACGTTTCCGAGGCCGAATCCACTTTGAATTTGATAAATGCATTGCTTGTGAAGTATGTGTTCGTGTATGTCCTATAGATTTACCCGTTGTAGATTGGAAATTGCAAATGGATATTCGAAAGAAACGATTACTTAATTACAGTATTGATTTTGGAATTTGTATATTTTGTGGTAATTGTGTTGAGTATTGTCCAACAAATTGTTTATCAATGTCCGAAGAATATGAGCTTTCTACTTATAATCGTCATGAATTGAATTATAATCAAATTGCTTTAGGTCGGTTACCGGTCTCAATAATTGAAGATTACACAATTCGAACAATTTCTTCGAATTTACCTCAACTCAACAATGTATAAAACTCTCGATTTACAAAACATTTATAAATTCAAAAAAAAAAAAAGCTTTTGAAATTTTTTGGAGTTAAAGGAATCAGGTTTTTGCTTGGTGAATACAAAAGAACGGTTAGTTGGTGAGGGTCGTGGCTTGATTTTCATTTAAAATGAGTTTCTATTCGAATAATGTAATGATTTAATAATATAAAATATAAAGATAAAGTTTTAACCTTTGCTTTTGAAACGAAAAAAAAGCAGTCCTGTATTTACATCAATCCAAATCATCCCGATTCATTCAAATTCAATTAAATTAATATGTATATGTTAAAATAAAAAAAAAGGATAACTTCTTTTTTCCTGGTCAGGTCAACAAAGACATGAAATATTTCGATTTTTTTGATAAAATCAAATGGATTTACCCGGACCAATACACGATTTTCTTTTAGTCTTTCTAGGATCGGGTCTTATATTAGGAAGTCTGGCAGTAGTATTACTTCCGAATCCAATTTATTCGGCCTTTTCGTTGGGATTGGTTCTTTTTTGTATATCCTTATTCTATATTCTATCGAACTCATATTTTGTAGCTGCTGCGCAGCTCCTTATTTATGTAGGAGCTATAAATGTTTTAATAATTTTTGCTGTGATGTTTATGAATGGTTCAGAATATTACAAAGATTTTCATCTTTGGACCGTTGGGGATGGGGTTACTTCAATGATTTGTACAAGTCTTTTTATTTCACTAATTACTACTATTCCAGATACGGCCTGGTATGGGATCAGCTGGACTACAAAATCAAATCATATTTTAGAACAAGATTTGATAAGTAATAGCCAACAAATTGGAATTCATTTAGCAACGGATTTTTTTCTTCCATTTGAACTCATTTCAATAATCCTTTTAGTCGCTTTAATAGGTGCTATTTCTATAGCTCGTCAATAAGAAATCAACAAGTAATTCAAATCGAATTAACTAACACAAAAGCTATAATTTGTTAATTTGAATTACTTTTTTTTTTAATCGAATAGATCGAATAGAAAGGCTTTCGTTTTATATCGATCTATTACCAATCTATTTTCCTGTTTCATATTTGTTATTTGTTAGAATCGAGTCTATTCAATTATTGTTCAGATTAAATAAAACGAATCAAAATTGATAAGGAGTTGATTAATGATGCTCGAACATATACTTGTTTTGAGTGCCTATTTATTTTCTATTGGGATCTATGGATTGATCACAAGTCGAAATATGGTTAGAGCCCTTATGTGCCTTGAACTTCTATTAAATTCAGTTAATATAAATTTTGTAACATTTTCTGATATTTTTGATAATCGTCAATTAAGAGGAGACATTTTTTCAATTTTTGTTATAACTATTGCAGCCGCTGAAGCAGCTATTGGACCGGCTATTGTTTCATCAATTTATCGTAACAAAAAATCAACTCGTATTAACCAATCAAACTTGTTGAATAAATAGTATTCATTGTACCGGTGGAAAATTGAATATTTAGAAATACGTTCAAATTAATAGGTTTGAGACCTGTAAGGTATGATTGTGGTTGCAAAAACACAAGAAATCAAAGTATTTTGGTCCTTTTTGATAAAGAAATTCGGAAGAAAATTGATTATGATCACTCATTGATTCGTCCGGTATCTAACTTATAGGATTCATTTATAAGTTAGTTTACTAGATCGAAAATTTATGACGTTCAAAATGTATAGATCCAATGTCACATTCAGTAAAGATTTATGATACATGTATAGGATGTACCCAATGTGTCCGGGCGTGCCCCACCGATGTATTAGAAATGATACCTTGGGATGGATGTAAAGCTAAACAAATCGCTTCTGCCCCAAGGACCGAAGACTGCGTTGGTTGTAAGAGGTGTGAATCCGCGTGTCCAACGGATTTTTTGAGTGTTCGGGTTTATTTATGGCATGAAACAACTCGCAGTATGGGTCTAGCTTATTGATACATTCCATAAAACTCTACTTGAATCCATTTTTCTTTTTTTTTTTACCGACAAAATCCGTGCTCAAAATAAAATTCAATTGAGCACGGATTTTTCTGGCCCAAGCGTATCTTGTCTTTACCACGAACCATTTTCCTTGTTTAACAATAATTGTGGTTTTGCCAATATTTGCAGGTTGCTTAATTTTTTTTCTTCCACATAGGGGAAATAGAGTAATCCGTTGGTATACTATATGTATGTGCATTTTAGAGCTTCTTCTAACGACTTATGCATTTTGCTATCATTTTCAATCAGACGACCCATTAATCCAACTAATAGAGGATTATAAATGGATCCTTTTTTTGGATTTTCATTGGAGATTAGGAATAGATGGACTCTCTATAGGACCCATTTTACTAACGGGATTCATCACTACTTTAGCTACTTTAGCGGCTTGGCCAGTTACTCGAGATTCTCGATTATTTCATTTCCTGATGTTAGCAATGTACAGTGGACAAATAGGATTATTTTCTTCTCGAGATCTTTTACTTTTTTTTCTCATGTGGGAGTTAGAATTAATTCCCGTTTATCTACTTGTATCCATGTGGGGAGGAAAAAAACGCCTGTATTCGGCTACAAAATTTATTTTGTACACGGCAGGGGGTTCTATTTTTCTTTTAATGGGAGTTCTGGGTGTCGGTTTATATAGTTCTACTGAACCAACATTAAATTTTGAAATATTGGCTAATCAGTCCTATCCCGCGGCCTTGGAAATATTATTTTATAGTGGATTTTTTCTTGCTTTTGCTGTCAAATTACCAATCATACCCCTACATACATGGTTACCAGATACCCACGGAGAAGCGCATTATAGTACTTGTATGCTTCTAGCCGGAATCTTATTAAAAATGGGAGCGTATGGATTAGTTCGGATCAATATGGAATTTTTTCCTCATGCTCATTCTCTATTTTCTCCTTGGTTGATAATAGTGGGCGCAATGCAAATAATCTATGCAGCTTCAACATCTCTGGGTCAACGGAATTTAAAAAAAAGAATAGCCTATTCCTCTGTATCTCACATGGGTTTTATAATTATAGGAATTGGTTCTATCACGGATATGGGGCTCAACGGAGCCCTTTTACAAATAATCTCTCATGGATTTATCGGTGCTGCACTTTTTTTCTTGGCCGGAACAACTTATGATAGAATACGTCTTCTTTATCTTGATGAAATGGGTGGAATAGCTATCCCAATGCCAAAAATGTTCACGATGTTCAGTAGTTTTTCGATGGCCTCCCTCGCATTACCAGGTATGAGTGGTTTTGTTGCCGAATTAATAGTATTTTTTGGATTAGTTACTAGTCCAAAATTTCTTTTAATGACAAAAATCCCAATTACTTTTGTAATGGCAATTGGAATGATATTAACCCCTATTTATTTATTATCTATGTTACGCCAGATGTTCTATGGATATAAGATATTTAACGGCCCAAACTCTTATTTTTTTGATTCTGGGCCGCGAGAATTATTTCTTTCAATATCTATTTTTTTACCCGTACTCGGTATTGGTATATACCCAGATTTCGTTCTTTCACTATCAGTTGAAAAGGTTGAAGTTATCCTATCTAATTCTTTTTATATATCGTTTTTTTATTGATAAAAAAATGAAAAAAACGATCTTATCGTTTCCAAAAAGGTTCGTTGTACAATGAAAAAAAAAGGATTTTTCTTCTCTTGTGTTAAGTAAAAAAAAATAAATTTGAACTAGAACTGGCGAGAGTGCCGCGAATCAAAGTCACGGGGCTCTCGCTAGTTCACACAAAGTGATATTCATATGCGTTGTATGCTTTTCTATTCCTATTCGTAAGTAGTAAGCTTTTTGAATTTAATTAGATGTTTAATGTAAATGAACCATAACTATGTAACCCTATTCCTAATAGATTTACTCCAAAATAGCATATCCAAATTATAAGAAACCCAATAAACGCTACAATTGCTGAATTTGTACCCTTCAATTTTATATTTGTTTGAGTATGTAAATAAATTGCAAATATGATCCAAGTAATAAAGGCCCAAGTTTCTTTTGGGTCCCAACTCCAATAGGATCCCCATGCTTCGTTAGCCCATACTGCTCCAGAAAGAATTCCTATCGTTAAAAAGAGAAATCCTAGACTAATAACCCGATAACTCCAATAATCCAATTGTTGAATCAATTGCGACTTATAATAATTTATTGGAGAAAAAAAAGAAGTTTTTTGTAAAACATTTTTTCCTTTTCCTTCATTCATGTATTTGACTTTACCAAGTAAAAATGACTCATTTAAATTTAATAAACGATTATTCGTAGAAAAAAATCTTCTATTTTTTCTAACTGTAATGACTAGAAGTGATACTGATAATAATGATCCACATAAAAGGGCTACATATCCTAATATCATCATACTTACATGCATTATTAACCACTCGGACTGAAGAGCGGGTACTAATATTGTGGATTCGTGTATTTCAGTTAAAAGACCTGAGGTAGCAAATCCCTGAGAAAAAATAGCACTTGGGCTAATTATTGTGTTTAGAATATTTTTTTCTTTTTTGAAATATGGAACGATATAAAAAAAAGAAAAACTCCATGAAAGGAAGATTAACGATTCATATAAATCACTTAGTGGAAAATGTTTTGAATAAATCCAACGAGAAATTAATAATCCTGTTATACACAAAAAGATCATTATCATGCCCTTTTCGGATGAATCATATAGTTTTACGATTTCATCGACAAAAAAGGTTATCAAATGAATTGTAATTAGAATTGAAACAGTCGAAAAAGAAATATGAGTTAATATATGCTCTAAAGTTGAAAATATCATAAAAAAAAGTTCCTTAATTATAAAATCGAAATCCGAAATTAAATTCATTATTATTCATTATAGGATCTATTTTATTTTTTTAGGACATGTCATGCCGCCACTCGGACTCGAACCGAGATGCTCTAGCACTGCTTCCTAAGAGCAGCGTGTCTACCAATTTCACCATAGCGGCTTGTCTTGACCCTATAATAGCCTATGAATAAGAAATCGTCTAGATTTAAGAATGCAATATTTTGTTGGAAAGATTCAAATTGATGAATACAAATTTATTCAAATATGTACTTGAAGGTTCATTGTTTTAGTTTTATTGTGGGTTTTAGACTCTTCTCGACTGGAACTCTTGTAAAAGCAGCAAGTTTTACTATGCATTAAACCCCCCCAAAAAAACATTTTTTTAAATTTACCGTTTTTGAGTTATTTGATTTTAATTTAAAAAAGTACAACCCAAAAATCAGTTTTATGAATGAACAAAAAAAGATTTTAGATTATTCAAAATTCACACCTATTTATCCAGAATATTTTCATTAAGTGTTTTTGCGTGAATTGATGGGGAGAGATATATGGGCTCTATATAAGAATTTATAGAAATTAAAAAGTAAGAAAGTTGTGCAAAAAATATTTATAGTACAAATAGGTTGATGGGAAAAAAAGATTCCCGTCCTGGCAAGAAAATATACGAAAATTTTAATCGAGTATCTTGTGTTTTTTTTGTTAAAAAAACTTTGTTTGAATTCGGTCAAAGTAACCAGAATAATTCCATTTCCCATTGATTAATTCACCAGGAAATGGAATTGGGGAATTTTTTTTTGAAACGGAAGGGTTCCATTTTTGAGTCAGGTCGATTTATATTGTTCTAAGGTTTTCCGCTTTATTTCTTAATAACTTATTTTTTGATTTTATTTGTTTGTCGCACAAAAAAACTTTTTGAAGTCCCGGTAGAAAGAGATTTCCCTAAAGAAAATGCTTTTAACGCCGCCCAATAGCCTTTCCTTTTCCAAAAATTTTTACGAATACGCTTTTTTGATGCAGAAGTACGTTTTTTTGGAACTGCCATGTAAATAAAATGAAGAGATTACTCATTCGTATAGCTGGATGTGAAAGACATCTATTGTTCAAAAAAAATCTGCGCTTTTCTAGATCATTTTTTCTAAAATTCTAAAAGAATAGACTATGAACGATATGGTAAAATCGCATAAAAATTTTCTAAAAAAAAGAAGAATATTTTGAGTAACTTGTCCAAATTTGACTTGAATTTTCAAATTAGAAGGAGACTCATAATTAATCTTTGTCTTTCATATGATTTGACCAATTGGAACTTCTTGATTTGAATATTTGCAATATTTACAAGAAATTCAGAAAGAATAAGTAAAAAGAAATAAAAATTAAAAAAAAAAAATTTTTATATTTTAGTTAGTGCATATTTTCATTTTTTTATTGACTCCTTTCAAAAGAAGTAAAATCCGATAAATCGGAAACAATTAATTATGAATTTAAATTTTCTTATGCAACAAACATACCAATATGGGTGGATTTTACCTTTCGTTCCACTTCCAGTTCCTATGTTAATAGGAGTGGGCCTTCTTCTTTTTCCGACAGCAACAAAAAATCTTCGTCGTATGTGGGCTTTTCCAAGTATTTTATTGTTAAGTATAGTCATGATTTTTTCAACTAATCTGTCTATTCACCAAGTAAATAGCAGTTCTATCCACCAATATGTATGGTCTTGGACACTCGATAATGATTTTTCTTTAGAATTCGGCTGCTTGATCGATCCACTTACTTCTATTATGTCAATGTTAATCACTACTGTTGGAATCATGGTTCTTATTTATAGTGATAATTATATGGCTCACGATCAAGGATACTTGAGATTTTTTGCTTATATGAGTTTTTTCAGTACTTCCATGGTAGGATTAGTTACTAGTTCAAATTTGATACAAATTTATTTTTTTTGGGAATTGGTTGGAATGTGTTCCTATCTATTAATAGGGTTTTGGTTTACGCGACCTCCT